CTTAAGAATCCAAAAGAGGTTGCTCAGAAGAGATAGATGTATCCCAACCGCTATTGCTCTCGCATAAAGACTTTTTTTTACGCGACAGGAAAAAATGACTACGAATTCCCCTTTTTGTTTGCGAACCCCTGTTTGTATCCTTTGAGCGCGCGCCTATAAGTAGTGATCAAATCAAGGAAATCGATCAAACGATCCCAATACCGTGAAAGAGAAACTTCCCAGATCCAGGGAAGCTTATCATAAAGGGCTTCGACAAGGGGTTTTCCTCGTTCTTTGAGCAAAAAGATAAAGATCGGATAGATTCGAACCGCAATTGCAAAGGTCATAACTACTATGCCAGCCCAAATCATGATCTTCACCAACTTGGATTTGGTTCTCTCGCGAAAATCGCGAGTTGCAGAGATGAGAACCATGAAAAGCAAGATCCCGAATAAGAAAAAAGAAACCGAAGGAAACCACAAGAGTGAAGACTAGTAGAGTCTCGTCTTTTGTCATTCTTTGCTCCTTTTTCACTCAATGATTCATTCTAATTTCCCGACCAAAAATTCTACATGTCTATTCTATGATATTTCGATATATATAGAATATGATATCTAATATGACACCTGATTTGTCAAAGGGATTGGGTTGGTGACTTACCCATTCAGTGACTTTGGCACTGGACGTTCCAAAACGGGTACTATCGGATCGGGTGAATTAGAGAATAGACAGAGGTCCGTTGGCATTTCAGCCTTTCTTCTCCTTTCAGGGCCTATCCGAAAGAGAATCCAGTACCTCTTGGTCCTGAATATCAGAATAGGACGAACGAACCGGACCCCGCGGATATCTTTGCTTCGGAACAAAACAAAACCCTGCAATCAAATAGATTGTCCCAAGGGCGCCATATTCTAGGAGCCCAAGTTATGCTATTGAAAATTAGTTCCTCTAGCAGTTCCGGTTTGAGCATTCCGTTCCCTTTTTCAAACTCCACTTCTTTTCTTTTCATATAGCAATCCCTGATCAAAGAGAGAACACTATCCATTTCAAAACATTTATAACGGATTCCTTGGTTCGGACCGACGAAGTAATGGCACTCGATTATTATCAACCTGACTGCAATCTTTTTCTGTCGGTAAGGATTGCACCAGAGCACCTTCTACTTCTAATAGGCCATGAACTATAGATAGAGAAGAATCATTCTGAGCGAGTACATAAGAAGCGATCCACTTTTTTTCATTGGTTCCAGGGGAAGACCAAAGATCTTTCGCGGCAGGTCCGCCAGAAAAACTCAAAAGAGAAAGAAGTCTCGTTAATCTCTTCATGCTCGTTCCAAGTTCGAAGTACCTTTTGGCCAAAGAAAAACCCGCTTCCTGACACGATTGCCTCTTTATATAGATAGATTCGATGGGGTTATTACTTAATAAGTCTATTTTGTACAAGAGCCCCTACTATCTGATAGAAAAGGGTCCCATGATCCCGAGCCGATCTTACCTTGGCTCGCAAACCCCAAGTTTGTCTACGAAGAGCTAATCTAATTGTATTTTTTTCTATAATGGATTTCTTATGTGGAATACTAATGGATAGGGCCTCGTTGCTAAGTGTTACAAGATCTAGTGCACTGGAACTCGTGGTTATGGACCCGAATCCTTTAGTATGGAACATTGTCTTTTCCAAGTAAAAACCCCTAGTATATGAAAGAATGAAAAGGTGCTTTCGTTCTTGTGGAATAAGAAGCCCTCGTACCTTAATGAAAGGAAAATCGTAATTTTTCGTTAGGTATTTGACCAAATAGGATCGTCCAGTTCCTATAGAACCTATCACTAAAATACCCGATAGGGCTAAGCGGAACGAAAAGGGTTTTCCATGAGTAAGTGATTGTCTGATAATGAGCAAGGAATATAGGTCTTTCTGCTAAAGGGAATCTATTAAACTCATAATTTATTAGATCCTTGTTATCAATGCCAACTAGGTATCATAAGTAAATGGATCCCGGTTGTTCAATCCTTTGATAACCAAGGTCATTCTTTGCTAAAGAGAAATGATTACTATGAGTCAGATTCAATAGAATTGGATCCATTCCAAATAGCGAGAATTAGGATTCTTGATCCCTCTTAATCTCTCTTTCAATTCGAGGATCCAGAGAGGTGTTTTCATAGTCATCTCCGAATATTTTCGATTTCATTTTTCTATGATATGTCTTTCTATATGAAAATTGGTTATTTACGATGTACGATGATCCCTGTTAAGCATCCATGGCTGAATGGTTAAAGCGCCCAACTCATAATTGGTAAATTTGCGGGTTCAATTCCTGCTGGATGCACGCGAACGGGAACGTTCCATAAGTCTATTGGAACTGGTTCTCTATCCATGGAACCTCATCCATCATCCATACATAACGAATTGGTATGGTATATTCATACCATAACATAAGAACAATAAGAACTCGAATTCTTATCGATACTGGAACTCAGAGCATAGGAGGGAAAGTCGATTTATGGATGGAATCAAATACGCAGTATTTACAGAAAAAAGTCTTCGTTTATTGGGAAAGAATCAATATACTTTTAATGTCGAATCGGGATTCACTAAGACAGAAATAAAGCATTGGGTCGAACTCTTCTTTGGTGTTAAGGTAGTAGCTGTGAATAGCCATCGACTACCTGGAAAGAGTAGAAGAATAGGACCTATTCTGGGACATACAATGCATTACAGACGTATGATCATTACCCTTCAACCGGGTTATTCTATTCCACTTCTAGATAGAGAAAAAAACTAAAGGAGAATACTTAATAATACGGCGAAACATTTATACAAAACACCTATCCCGAGCACACGCAAGGGAACCGTAGACAGGCAAGTGAAATCCAATCCACGAAATAATTTGATCCATGGGCGGCACCGTTGTGGTAAAGGTCGTAATTCCAGAGGAATCATTACCGCAAGGCATAGAGGGGGAGGTCATAAGCGCCTATACCGTAAAATAGATTTTAGACGGAATCCAAAAGACATATCTGGTAGAATCGTAACCATAGAATACGACCCTAATCGAAATGCATACATTTGTCTCATACACTATGGGGATGGTGAGAAAAGATATATTTTACATCCCAGAGGGGCTATAATTGGAGATACTATTGTTTCTGGTACAAAAGTTCCTATATCAATGGGAAATGCCCTACCTTTGAGTGCGGTTTGAACTATTGATTTACGTAATTGGAAGTAACCAATTAGGTTTACGACGAAACCTAGAAATCGATCACTGATCCAATTTGACTACCTCTACGGGATAGACCTCAACAGAAAACTGTTGAGTAACGGCAGCAAGTGATTGAGTTCAGTAGTTCCTCATAGAAAATTATTGACTCTAGAGATATGGTAATATGGAGAAGACAAAATTGTTTGAAGCACGCACAGAACCGGAAGCGCCCCTTGTTTCAAAGAGAGGAGGACGGGTTATTCACATTTAATTTGATGGTCAGAGGCAAATTGAAAGCTAAGCAGTGGTAATTAAGACCCCCGGGGGAAAATAGGGATGTCTCCTACGTTACCCATAATATGTGGAAGTATCGACGTAATTTCATAGAGTCATTCGATCTGAATGCTACATGAAAAACATAAGCCAGATGACGGAACGCGGAGACCTAGGATGTAGAAGATCATAACATGAGCGATTCGGCAGATTTGGATTCCTTTCCTATATATCCACTCATGTGGTACTTCATCATATGATTCATATAAGATCCATCTGTCTAGAGATCGTCATATACATCTAGAAAGCCGTATGCTTTGGAAGAAGCTTGTACAGTTTGGGAAGGGGTTTTTTGAGAGAAAAGAAGAATCTACTTCAACCGATATGCCCTTAGGCACGGCCATGCATAACATAGAAATCACACGTGGAAGGGGTGGGCAATTAGCTAGAGCAGCAGGTGCTGTAGCGAAACTGATTGCAAAAGAGGGTAAATCGGCCACTTTAAGATTACCATCTGGGGAGGTCCGTTTAGTATCCCAAAACTGCTTAGCAACAGTCGGACAAGTGGGTAATGTTGGGGTGAACCAAAAAAGTTTGGGTAGAGCCGGATCTAAGTGTTGGCTAGGTAAACGACCCGTAGTAAGAGGGGTAGTTATGAACCCTGTGGACCACCCCCATGGGGGCGGTGAAGGGAAAGCCCCTATTGGTAGAAAAAAACCCACAACCCCTTGGGGTTATCCTGCGCTTGGAAGAAGAACTAGGAAAAGGAAAAAATATAGCGATAGTTTTATTCTTCGGCGCCGTAAGTAAATACGTAACTAGGAATATGGAATATGGAAAATTGCATTTTTGGAATTTGCAATAATGCGGTGGGCGAACGACGGGAATTGAACCCGCGCATGGTGGATTCACAATCCACTGCCTTGATCCACTTGGCTACATCCGCCCCTTATCCAGCTAAAGGATTTTTCTTTTTTTTTCATTCATCATTATTCTATTTATTTTGATCTCCATACTTCGATCGAGATATTGGACATAGAATGCCACTCTTTAAAAAGGAAAAAAAGGAGTAATCAGCTGTGACACGAAAAAAAACGAATCCTTTTGTAGCTCATCATTTATTGGCAAAAATAGAAAAGGTAAATATGAAGGAGGAGAAAGAAACAATAGTAACGTGGTCCCGGGCATCTAGCATTCTACCCACAATGGTTGGCCATACAATCGCGATTCATAATGGAAAGGAACATATACCTATTTACATAACAAATCCTATGGTAGGTCGCAAATTGGGGGAATTCGTGCCTACTCGGCATTTCACGAGTTATGAAAATGCAAGAAAGGATACTAAATCTCGTCGTTAACTGAATTCAGAATAGAAAGATTCAGAATAAACAAAGGATTCAAAATAAAGTAAAGGTAGGTGGGGAATAACCTTTTTTATGACAAGTTTTAAACTAGTAAAGTATATCCCTAGGATAAAGAAGAAGAAAAGTGGGCTAAGGAAACTCGCAAGGAAAGTTCCAACCGATCGTTTACTTAAGTTTGAGCGAGTTTTCAAAGCACAAAAACGTATAAATATGTCTGTTTTCAAAGCACAAAGAGTTCTTGATGAGATTCGCTGGCGTTACTATGAGGAAACTGTTATGATACTGAACCTCATGCCTTATCGAGCATCTTATCCCATCTTAAAGTTAGTTTATTCGGCAGCAGCCAATGCTACTCATTATAGGGATTTCGACAAAGCTAATTTATTCATTACTAAAGCCGAAGTCAGTAGGAGTACTATTATGAAAAAATTCAGACCTCGGGCTCGAGGACGTAGTTTCCCCATAAAAAAAAGCATGTGTCATATAACAATTGTACTGAATATAGTAAAGAAATAAAGAAATCTAAATAACCTTTAGATTCATCTAAGATTTCGATTCCCAGTAAAAAAAAATATAGAATAGAAAAATATGGGACAAAAAATAAATCCACTCGGTTTCAGACTTGGTACAACCCAAAAACACCATTCCTTTTGGTTCGCACAACCTAAAAATTATTCTGAAGGTCTACAGGAAGATAAAAAAATAAGGGATTGTATCAAGAACTATATACAAAAGAATAGGAAAAAGAGCTCGAATAGAAAACTAGAATCAGACTCAAGTTCCGAAGTAATTACACATAATAGAAAAACTGACTCAGGTTCAAGTTCTGAAGTAATTACACGTATAGAAATTCAAAAAGAAATCGATACGATCCACGTCATAATCCATATTGGATTCCCAAATTTATTAAAGAAAAAAGGAGCAATCGAAGAATTAGAGAAAGATCTACAAAAGGAAATTCACTCTGTAAACCAGAGACTTAATATTTCTATCGAAAAAGTGAAAGAGCCTTATAGAGAGCCTAACATTCTGGCAGAATATATAGCTTTCCAATTAAAAAATAGAGTTTCATTCCGAAAGGCAATGAAAAAAGCGATTGAATTAACTAAAAAAGCCGATATAAAGGGAGTCAAAGTAAAAATTGCGGGTCGTCTCGGAGGAAAAGAAATTGCACGTGCCGAATGCATCAAAAAGGGTAGACTTCCCCTCCAAACAATTCGCGCTAAAATTGATTATTGCTGCTATCCAATTCGAACTATCTATGGAGTATTAGGTGTAAAAATTTGGATATTCGTAGACGAAGAATAACTAATCTTATCTTTGCATTCTGCCCAGTGTATAGAATAAAAAATAATAAGAGACTTTTTTTTCGTGAAATCTCTGAAAAAAAAAGAAAAAATTCTACCTCTTTCTATAAGATTTAATGAAAATTGATAAATCATTTAATATAATTGCTATGCTTAGTGTGTGACTCGTTATTTTTTTTTAAGAAAAAACTTAGTAATTATAGAAAATTAACTACTAACCAACCTATTGCTTCGTATTGTCGATATCCTAACTAAGAAACAGTCACTATATGAATAAATACCTCTATTATAAATGAATAGATGTATCATATAGTTGTAGCAACTGCTTTTTCTCTAAAAAAGAAATGAGATTCTAGGGGTTGTGAAGCAAAACTAAAGGGATGTGGCTAAAGGGAGGGATGATAGAAAGAAGGAAGAAGAATTAAGTAAGATATAGGATTCCAATTATGTATGGTCTATGAATTGCATCATAAAAAGCAATGTGATAAAGCATCAATATAATAAAAAAATATAATAAAAATAATAGAGAATTATAAATCGTAACTTGAAACAAGAACTATAAATTTAAAGCAATAATAAAGAATAAAGAGCCGACCGGATTAATAAAACTGAGAAAATTAACTCGGAAAGAAATTTTTTTGAAGCTCCATTGCGGAATTCAGACCTAACCATTCAAGGAGAAGCAGTGGGAACGACGGAACCTATGATTCGATAGGATTTTATTGAAAAGAATCCTAATACTTCATCGGGTGGGATGGCGGAGCAAACCAAAAAATGGTCTTATTTGGTAAGGTTATAAATTAAGAAATAAGACAGGAAAGAGTAAATATTCGCCCGCGAAATCTTTATTGAATTAGAATACTTTACCGTTATTCAATAAGAGTAAAAAAAAACCTAACTTTTTCTATTATCTATTAATGTGTATCTATCCCTAATATTGTTGGAATATTATGGAATTAGATAAATTTGCAAGCTTTCTCATTTCATTCGCGAGGAGCTGGATGAGAAGAAACTCTCATGTCCAGTTTTGCAGTAGAGATGGAACTAAGAAAGAACCGTCGACTATAACCCGAAAAGAACCAGATTTCGCAAACAACATCGAGGAAGAATGAAAGGAAAATCCTGCCGAGGCAATCGTATTTGTTTTGGTAGATATGCTCTTCAAGCGCTTGAACCTGCGTGGATCACAGCGAGACAGATAGAAGCAGGACGAAGAGCAATAACACGATATGCACGTCGTGGTGGAAAAATATGGGTACGTATATTTCCCGACAAACCGGTTACACTAAGACCCACGGAAACACGTATGGGCTCAGGAAAGGGGTCCCCCGAATATTGGGTAGCCGTTGTTAAACCAGGTCGTATACTTTATGAAATGGGGGGAGTATCCGAAACTGTAGCTAGAGCAGCTATCTCCATAGCTGCCAGTAAAATGCCAATACGAAGTCAATTTATTCGATTAGAGATATAGAACCCCCTAAAACTAAAATGGGTATTGAAGATAAAAAAAAAGCCCTGTTTTTCTTTCTGAAAAGACAATATATCTTTCATCCTTTTGCATTGAAATAACAAATGGAAATCAAAATAATATGATTCAACCTCAGACCCTTTTAAATGTAGCAGATAATAGTGGAGCTCGAAAATTGATGTGTATTCGAGTCATAGGAGCTGCTGGTAATCAGCGATATGCTCGTATTGGTGATGTTATTGTTGCTGTAATTAAAGACGCATTGCCGCAAATGCCCCTAGAAAGATCCGAAGTAATTCGAGCTGTAATTGTACGTACATGTAAAGAGTTCAAATGTGAAGATGGTATAATAATACGCTATGATGACAATGCAGCGGTTATAATTGATCAAAAAGGAAATCCAAAAGGAACTCGAGTTTTTGGCGCGATTGCCGAGGAATTGAGAGAATTGAATTTTACCAAAATCGTTTCATTAGCTCCTGAAGTATTATAAATACTAGTTAGGTGAAATTTAGATCAAAGAATAAATTTAGTAGATTGTGTTTTACGTATATGTTTTAAAATCCAAAATGAAAAGAAAAAAAAGAAAACATGTTGATTATAGAAAAATTTGGAGGAACCTAGAATTAGAGTCTTATGGGCAAGGACACTATTGCTGATTTACTAACCTCTATAAGAAACGCAGACATGAATAAAAAAGGAACAGTTAGAGTAATATCTACAAATATTACCGAAAACATTGTTAAAATACTTCTACGAGAGGGTTTTATTGAAAGTGTTCGGAAACATCAGGAACGTAACAGATATTTCTTGGTTTCAACTTTGCGACATCAAAAGAGAAAGACTAGAAAAGGAATATATAGAACAAGAATCTTTTTAAAGCGTATAAGCCGACCCGGCTTACGAATTTATACCAACTATCAAGGAATTCCTAAAGTTTTGGGTGGGATGGGAATTGCTATTCTTTCTACTTCTCGAGGGATAATGACAGATCGAGAGGCTCGACTAAACAGAATTGGAGGAGAAGTCTTATGTTATATATGGTAATGGTAATCGCCGCGCCTATAGTGCCCGAATTTTATCTCGACCTTCCTATGAATTCTATCCCGACCTTCCCATTTTGAAAATAAAAATGGAAAAATAGGAGAAAAAAATGACAGAAAAAAAAAATAGGAGAGAAAAAAAAAACCCGAGAGAAGCAAAAGTAACTTTCGAAGGTTTAGTTACGGAAGCCCTACCCAACGGAATGTTCCGCGTTCGGCTAGAGAATGATACCATTATCCTGGGCTATATTTCAGGAAAGATCCGTTCTAGTTCTATACGAATACTGATGGGGGATAGGGTCAAAATTGAAGTAAGTCGTTATGATTCAAGCAAGGGACGTATAATTTATAGACTTCCCCATAAAGATTCGAAGCGTATCGAAGACTCGAAGGATATCGAAGATTTGAAAGATAGCGAAGATTTTAAGGATACCACAGATTAAAAGGATTAGGTTTTCTTTTTTCTAGGGTAATAAATTGAAGTTCCAAAATTCAAGCGAAGAGACTTATTTTTTCAAAAAGATTAGATTCATAGTTTAAGAAAGGATACGGAAATATGAAAATAAGAGCTTCCGTTCGTAAAATTTGTACAAAATGCCGACTGATTCGTAGGCGTGGACGAATTAGAGTCATTTGCTCTAATCCGAAGCATAAACAAAGACAGGGATAATCTTTCAAAAAAGAACTTTACTTTCTAAAAAAGAAAAAAGTACCCGCGGAAATGTGCAAATTCCAAATAAAAAAATTTTAAATAATTAAAGTAAAGGGTATATTTTACCCTGAAACGGATATCTTTGTATCTTTTTGTTATTTCTAACTCATATTTATGAGATAATAAAATATGGCAAAAGCTATACCAAAAATTGGTTCACGTAAGAAAGTGCGTATTGGTTTACGTAGGAATGCACGTTTTAGTTTACGGAAGAGTGCACGTAGAATAACAAAAGGGGTTATTCATGTTCAAGCTAGTTTCAACAATACAATTATAACTGTTACAGACCCGCAAGGTCGGGTGGTTTTCTGGTCCTCTGCGGGTACTTGTGGATTCAAAAGCTCAAGAAAAGCATCACCCTATGCTGGTCAAAGAACAGCAGTAGATGCTATTCGTACAGTAGGTTTGCAACGAGCAGAAGTTATGGTAAAGGGCGCTGGTAGTGGAAGAGATGCCGCATTACGAGCCATTGCTAAAAGCGGTGTGCGATTAAGTTGTATACGGGATGTAACACCTATGCCGCATAATGGATGTCGACCGCCTAAAAAAAGACGTCTGTAAAAGAAGTAATCTGCTTTCAAGAGAAATAAACGATTCAATGATCAAATAAAAATACTAGTCTATTATGGTTCGAGAGGAGGTAGCAGGATCCACT